GAATATATAGCTTTACAATTAAAAAATAGAGTTTCGTTTCGAAAGGCAATAAAAAAAGCTATTGAATTAACTGAACAGACGGGTATAAAAGGAATTCAAGTGCAAATCGCGGGGCGTATCGACGGAAAAGAGATTGCACGTGTTGAATGGATCAGAGAAGGCAGAGTTCCCTTACAAACAATTCGCGCTAAAATTGATCACTGTTCCCATACAATTCGAACTATATATGGAGTCTTAGGCATAAAAATTTGGATATTTGTAAACCAAGAATAAAAAAAATAATAATGGACCCTTTTTATCGCGCCATTCTGCTCAGCGATAGAAAAATTTATAAACTATTTTTTTATTTATTCTTTTTTTTTGTTAAGATAAAAAAGAACAATTCTAATTCTATAAGGTTGAATAAAAATTTGATTTACACTTTATTTATATTTAGTAGAATTGCTATGCTTAGTGTGTGACTCGTTAATTTTTTCTTAAAACTTTATAGTTGAGAATAGAGATTAAAAAAAGGCTGACCCCACTATAAATTTAATAACTATGAAAACTAAAGAAACTCAAAACTAATAACCAACTTATTGCTTCGTATTGTCGAGATCCCAAGAAACAGTCACTATATGATTGAATCGATCATATAATTGTAGCAACTGAAACTCTTTTCATAAAAAAGAAATCTTATTATGAATTGTGAAACAAAGAAAAGGGATGTAGAAAAGGCGGAAGGATGATAGAAAGAGAGAATAAAGATATCAATGATATATGATTCCCATATGTATGGTTTATGAAGAATCACTCCATAAAAAAGGCAGTGTGATAAAGCATCAACATCAATATGAAATAAAGATACAAAATATACGATTACAATATAATAAGAAATATAAAAAAAAAGAGAATAAATCAAAAAATTCAATTCAAATTATATAATCAATATAGATAATATTGTCTATTATCTATCTAATAAGCTAGAAAAATAAGATATCAAAGATAGAAAAGATATAAAATAGATGAATAATTGAATCGAGCTTCGAGTTAAGAAAAACTGAGTAGATTTACTCGGAAACAAATAACATATTTTGTTGGAAGCTCCATTGCAGAGTTCAAGCCTAAACATTAATGGAGAAGCTATGGGAACGATGTAACCTATGACTACATAGGATTTTTTTTTTGAAAACGAATTAATCCTAATGATTCACTGGGTAGGATGGCGAAATGAACCAAGAAATAAATGAAGGAGGAAAGAGTCAATATTCGCCCGTGAACACTTTATTTATTTTTATGAAATTTAACAATTTCATTTATATTTCATATAGCAAATAACTTTTGGCATGATTCAATAGAGGTAAAGTTAAATACTTTTTCAAATTTGATATTGATAAAAGAAAGAAACATCATATATAAACAAACATGCCCCAGTTATCTAAGTTATCTACTTATATATATATATAGCTTATAGCTCCCTATATAACAGTAACAAATTCAATAAAAAAAAAATTAAATTAATCTATTTTTTTTTTTGATATAATGAAATACATGTTTATATGTAAGATGTAAGATTATTAAATCATTTCATTCGCGAGGAGCTGGATGAGAAGAAACTCTCATGTCCGGCTCTGCAGTAGAGATGGAATTGAGAAACAACCATCAACTATAACCCCAAAAGAACCAGATTTCGTAAACAACATAGAGGTAGAATGAAGGGAATATCTTGCCGAGGCAAGCATATTTGTTTTGGCAGATACGCTCTTCAAGCACTTGAACCTGCTTGGATCACAGCTAGACAAATAGAAGCAGGGCGAAGAGCAATGACACGATATGCGCGTCGTGGTGGAAAGATATGGGTACGTATCTTTCCCGACAAACCTGTTACAGTAAGACCTACGGAAACACGTATGGGTTCAGGCAAGGGATCTCCCGAATATTGGGTATCCGTTGTGAAACCGGGACGAATACTTTATGAAATGAGTGGAGTATCAGAAACTGTAGCCAAAGCAGCTATTTCCATAGCTGCATGCAAAATGCCTATACGAACTCAATTTGTTATTTCAGGATAGGTAAACAAAAGTAAAGGAATATTGAGAATGAAAAAAAAAACGCGGGTTTCTTTATCTCTGGACAGACAATATTTATTTTTTCACTTACATTGAAATAAGAGATTCAAATAAAAATGATATGATTCAACCTCAGACCCTTTTGAATGTAGCGGATAACAGTGGAGCTCAAGAATTGATGTGTATTCGAATAATAGGAACTGGTAATCACCGATATGCTCATATTGGTGATATTATTGTTGCTGTAATCAAAGAAGCAGTGCCCAACATGCCTCTAGAAAGATCCGAAGTAATTCGAGCTGTGATTGTACGCACGTGTAAAGAACTCAAACGTGACAACGGCATGATAATACGATATGATGACAATGCAGCGGTTATCATTGATCAAGAAGGAAATCCAAAAGGAACTCGGATTTTTGGTGCGATTGCTAGGGAATTGAGACAGTTGAATTTTACTAAAATAGTTTCATTAGCACCCGAAGTATTATAACATTTTAAATAATACTAGTGGATAGATGAAAAAGGGATATATTCTTTTTCTATGTATAGAATATTCAAATATCTGAAATATATCCGATGAATGGATTGTGTCTCATGCATATACTTTAAAATTTTTATAATTTAAGAATAAAAAAAAAATTTTCAATAAAACAAAAAAGAAGCATGTTGATTATATCAAAATGAGGAGGCACTAATAACTATAGTTCGTCATGGGTAGGGACATTATTGCCGATATAATAACTTCTATAAGAAATGCTGACATGAATCAAAAGGGAAGAGTTCAAATAGTATCTACTAATATCACTAAAAACATTGTGAAAATACTTTTACGAGAAGGTTTTATTGAAAACGTTCGAAAACATAAAGAAAGTCAAAAAAATTTCTTGGTTTCAACCTTACGACATAGAAAGGCTATAAAAGGAAAAAAAATAATTTTAAAACGTATAAGTCGACCCGGTCTACGAATCTATTCCAACTATCAACGAATTCCTAAGATTTTAGGTGGAATGGGGATTGTAATTCTTTCTACTTCTCGAGGTATAATGACAGATCGAGAAGCTCGACTAGAAAAAATTGGAGGAGAAATTTTGTGTTATATATGGTGATTCTCTTGGGGTACCCTAATTTTCTCTCAAACTTACTTTTTGTAAAATAGAGAGAAGAAGTGAATTATAGAACTCTTCCTCTATTAGTTGATACTTAAAGGGGGTTCCCTGGAATGAAAGAACAAAAACTGATTCATGAGGGTTTAATTACTGAATCACTTCCCAACGGTATGTTCCGAGTTCGGTTGGATAATCAAGATCTAATCCTAGGTTATATTTCAGGGAGAATCCGGCGCAGTTTTATACGTATACTACCCGGAGATAGAGTCAAAATTGAAATGAGTCGTTATGATTCAACCAGGGGACGTATAATTTATAGACTTCGCAAAAAAGATTCGAACGATTAGATCCTTCTTTTAAACATCCCCTTTGTAGGGATATAATTTGAAGTTAAAAAATGAAATAAACTTTTTTTGAAGAAAAAAAATAGATTCAGAATGAAGGTAAGGAATAATAAATATGAAAATAAGGGCTTCTGTTCGTAAAATTTGTGAAAAATGTCGCTTGATTCGTAGGCGAGGGCGCATTATAGTAATTTGTTTCAATCCGAGACATAAACAGAGACAGGGGTAATACTTCTGAAGTTCTAAATAAAGAACTTTTTCAAATAAAAACCCATGTATATGTAAATATATGTAAAAAGAAAGAAGAAAGGATTCATTTTCATATGAAATGGATATCCCCATATCTTTCTGTAAATTTATGATTCTTCTTTTTAGTGTTATGAATATGATATAATAAAATATGACAAAACCTATAGCAAAAATTGGTTTACGTAAGAATGTACGGAGTGGTTTACATAAAAATGAACGTCGAATACCAAAAGGAGTTATTCACGTTCAAGCGAGTTTCAACAATACTATTGTAACTGTTACAGACGTACGAGGTCGGGTGGTTTCTTGGGCTTCTGCAGGTACTTCTGGATTCAGAGGCACAAGAAAAGGAACACCCTATGCTGCTCAAGCAACTGCATTAAATGCTATTCGTACAGTAGTTGATCAGGGTATGCAACGAGCAGAGGTTATGATAAAGGGTCCAGGTCTCGGAAGAGATGCGGCATTACGAGCCATTCGCAGAAGCGGAATGCTATTAAGTTTCGTACGTGATGTAACACCCATGCCACATAATGGGTGTCGCCCCCCGAAAAAAAGACGTGTGTAGAAAGAAAAATTAAAGAGATTCCAAGAGAAAGAAATGATTCAATGATTTGATCCAATAATAATAAAGAAAATAATAGTATGGTTCAAGAAGAAGTAGCAGGATCCACTCGAACACTACAGTGGGAATGTGTTGAATCAAGAATAGACAGCAAGCGTCTTTATTATGGTCGTTTCGTTATGTCCCCGCTTATGAAAGGTCAAGCCGATACCATAGGTATTGCCATGCGAAGGGCTTTACTTGGAGAAATAGAAGGAACATGTATCACATGTGCAACATCTGAAAATGTGCTGCATGAATATTCTACGATAACAGGTATTGAAGAATCAGTACATGAAATTTTAATAAATTTGAAAGAAATTGTATTGAGAAGTAATCTATATGGAGTTAGGGACGCATCCATTTGCGTAAGGGGTCCAAAATACATAACCGCTCAAGATATCATTTCACCACCTTCTGTCGAAATAGTTGACACGACACAGCATATAGCTAACCTGACAGAACCAATAGATTTGTATATTGAATTAAAAATAAAGAGAGATCGCGGATATCGTTTGAAATCTACAAAAAACTCTCACGATGGAAGTTATCCTATAGATATTATATCCATGCCTGTTCGAAATGCGAATCACAGTATTCATTCTTATGGGAATGGGAATGAAAAACAAGAGATACTATTTCTAGAAAT